CCCCCTTGTCTTTCAGAAATACCTGATACGGAGATAAAAAAGAATCAAAATTTCTGCTAGATCCCTTATTTCATTTCCCTGGGATTGTAGTTCAATTGGTCAGAGCACCGCCCTGTCAAGGCGGAAGCTGCGGGTTCGAGCCCCGTCAGTCCCGACGGATCCAATAAATGCATCAATGAATCTCTCCTTTTTTATGAAAGGGGCTGGGGGCTTTCATTCCCAAAGCAAGGGGTGATCCTTATTTTATTTTGATTCTTTGTTTGGGTTTGTAACTATGTAACTGATAGAAGTGAAAGGGCAATCTGATGATACTTCATTAGATAATAATTGTACAAGAAAGGAAGACGTAAAGTAGGTTAGAGAAAAAAAGAAAGGAAATGGATGAGAAATAAAGGAATTTTGGATGGGGTCAGAAATCAAAGTTTGGGTTCGGTATGGATAAAAGAACTTCCTATGTTATACTATTCAATTCTCGACAACGAATTGATTTGATAGTTCCGATATTGTTATTCATGATATTGATCGGATTCAAGATAATCGAGCGAGATCTTTTTTATTGAATTTTAATTTTAAATAAAGGCAAAAGATTTATCCTCTCTATGGGACCAAATCCCGAGTTATTGTGAAGTAAAAAAAACGATGAGATTATGGAAGTTAATATTCTTGCATTTATTGCTACTGCACTATTCATTCTAGTTCCTACTGCTTTTCTACTTATCATTTATGTAAAAACAGTTAGTCAAAATAATTAGTTATTTTGAATAAAACTTGGGTTCCGAGTTCTTAAATTGACGAAATGAAAAGGATTCCCATCTAAATGAACGGACTATAATTGGAAGTATTCCGATAGTATGGTAAGAAAGAATCATCTATTTCTTTCTACCATACTATCTAGTTATTAGTGTTATTGTAGTGTATTAAAGTTGTACAATCTACAAAGTTGTACTCTAGTATCAAAACAGAGGTTTACATTGATGTAGATCAATCTACAATATTATCTTGATATATGTGGATATCAATTCCACATATGGAATTGACCTAGAGACCCATTCTTCTTATTTGCTACATCTATTTGTTCTTTATGTTCTGACTATCAAAAAATTGATACAGTTAGATCGACAATTAGTAGTACCTCTAGAGGCCGCTTCTTCCCCATACTACGAGTGAAAGGGAAAATGTAAAGACTACCATTAAAGCAGCCCAAGCAAGACTGACTATATCCATGTGAATTATGTCCCCTATCTCTATAAATATGAAGGAATTATCCCATTTTTCCTCACTAATAATAGTGGAATCCATGGCGCAGAGTCAAAAGGGGATTCCGTCCTAACACTAGGGATAAAGCACTCCAATAAATCAACTCATAAGAAATTCTTATATGTATTACTTCTAATTGGGAAACAAGCAAAATACGTAGTAATATCTTAAGGGATTATTTTTAATGGAATATGTAGTAAAGTAATCATAAGGCCTATTCCGTTTTTATTGATCTTTCTAAGTAAAAAGCATAAAAATAAAAACCATTATCTATTCCATACCACAAATTCCCCTTTTGATCTAACCCGAACCCTATCTTTCTCGACGATTATCTCATAGTAGGGAGACAGTATATTCTTGATTAAGGGTTGCCGAAAAGAAATTCTTTTTCCCCTTCCTTTCTTCTATAAATAAATATAAAAAGAAACTATCTATTCAATCAATATCCCGACCAGGATTCGCGCGAGTCCGTCGTTCGTTGTCTTCGGCCCCTTTACCACAACTATTAATTCCATCCAATTAGATTTCCTATCAAATCAAACTCTCCAATCTAGCTCAAGATCCAGTCATTGTACACGACATTAATAAATAATTAGTAAGTAGTCAACCGAAGTCTTGGTAATCCCTCTGCTATTACTAAAAAATAGCATATTTATTTGAATCCCAAGGATTTAGAATCTTTTATTTATACTATACAAACCCCACCCAGCTAAGATGCTTATGCTTAGAAGCAAACAAGAATGAACAGCCCCTTTCTGATATTCTGATAGGCAATAATTCGGCGAGTTATATTAACAGATAACAGAAGAAGATATTTTGAGTCTTTTGTTGATTAGGCGACACCCGGATTTGAACTGGGGAAAAAGGATTTGCAGTCCCCCGCCTTACCACTCGGCCATGCCGCCAAAATGATACAAAATATATGAAAATGTTCCTGGATTAACGAACAGCTTTTTTTTTATTCTACTTGCATCTCCAGTCCTCTTTTCCTTAACCCTTTTCCTAAAAAAAACCTTCCCTTTTTGATTTATCCCCCGATTGATTATATAGTATCTCAAAAAATACACAATGCTAAAAGCCTTTTCTCACTCTTGAATGAAAAATAAAATGTGATTTTCCATCACAAAAGATAAATTTATGACAAAACCAATTGGAACCGTTAACTGTTAACTGCTGACTGCGAATTCATGAACGATTCTTGGATTTGAATCCTCAAATTGGGATTTCTTAGTTAATGACATAA